GCTGGCGTAGCTTAACTAAAGCATAACACTGAAGCTGTTAAGATGGACCCTAGAAAGTCCCGCAGGCACAAAGGCTTGGTCCTGACTTTATTATCAGCTTTAACTGAACTTACACATGCAAGTCTCCGCACTCCTGTGAGGATGCCCTTAATCCCCTGCCCGGGGACGAGGAGCTGGCATCAGGCACGCCCCGGCAGCCCAAGACGCCTTGCTAAGCCACACCCCCAAGGAAACTCAGCAGTGATAGATATTAAGCTATAAGCGAAAGCTTGACTTAGTTAAGGTTAAGAGGGCCGGTAAAACTCGTGCCAGCCACCGCGGTTATACGAGAGGCCCTAGTTGATAATCACCGGCGTAAAGAGTGGTTAGGAATTATATTTAATAAAGCCGAACACCCCCTTGGCTGTCATACGCACCTGGGGGCACGAAGCCCCACTGCGAAAGCAGCTTTAATCACCACCTGAACCCACGACAGCTATGATACAAACTGGGATTAGATACCCCACTATGCCTAGCCGTAAACTTTGATGGAAACATACAACTAACATCCGCCAGGGAACTACAAGCGCCAGCTTAAAACCCAAAGGACTTGGCGGTGCCTCAGACCCACCTAGAGGAGCCTGTTCTAGAACCGATAACCCCCGTTCAACCTCACCACCTCTTGTTTTCCCCGCCTATATACCACCGTCGTCAGCTTACCCTGTGAAGGATTTATAGTAAGCAAAATGGGCATGACCCAAAACGTCAGGTCGAGGTGTAGCGCATGGGGTGGGAAGAAATGGGCTACATTCTCTAAATTAGAGCATTACGAACCACGCTGTGAAACCAGCGTCCGAAGGTGGATTTAGCAGTAAACAGAAAGCAGAGAGTTCTCTTGAAACTGGCTCTGAGGCGCGCACACACCGCCCGTCACTCTCCCCAAGTTCAATCTACCCTTCTAACTAAGAAGTTAACCGAACAAAGGGGAGGCAAGTCGTAACATGGTAAGTGTACCGGAAGGTGCACTTGGAATAACCAGAGTGTAGCTAAGACAGAAGAGCACCTCCCTTACACCGAGAAGACATCCGTGCAAATCGGGTCACCCTGAGCTGACTAGCTAGCCCACACATTTGGTCTAACACCACAACATATATACCCCCACAAAACTTAGAATTAAGTCAACAAACCATTTTTCCCCCTTAGTATGGGCGACAGAAAAGGGAATAATTGAGCAACAGAGAAAGTACCGCAAGGGAGAGCTGAAAGAGAACTGAAACAACCCATTTAAGCCTAGAAAAGCAGAGATTAAATCTCGTACCTTTTGCATCATGATTTAGCCAGCAAACCCGAGCAAAGAGAACTTTAGTTCAGGCCCCCGAAACTAGACGAGCTACTCCGGGACAGCCTATTATAGGGCCAACCCGTCTCTGTGGCAAAAGAGTGGGAAGAGCCCCGAGTAGAGGTGATAAACCTATCGAGCCTAGTTATAGCTGGTTGCTTAGGAAATGAATAGAAGTTCAGCCCCCTGGCTTTCTTAGGACCCTAAGGTAAAACTAACCTCGTCCCATAGAAACCAAGGGAGTTAGTCAAAGGAGGTACAGCTCCTTTGAACAAGGACACAACCTTAACAGGCGGCTAAGGATCATAATTACTAAGGTAACCTGTTACAGTGGGCCTAAGAGCAGCCACCTGCATAGAAAGCGTTAAAGCTCAGACAGACACGAACCTCTTATTTTGATAAGAAATCCTACCCCCTAACCGTACTAAGCCGTTCCATGCCCCCATGGAAGAGATTATGCTAGAATGAGTAATAAGAGGGGACAACCCTCTCCCAGCACATGTGTAAGTCGGACCGGACCCCCCACCGACAAATAACGAACCTAAACCAAGAGGGAAATGCAGGCCAGAAGAGAAACCGAGAAAAGCCTACAAAACTAATCGTTAAACCCACACAGGAGTGCCCACAAGGAAAGACCCAAAGGAAGAGAAGGAACTCGGCAAACACAAGCCTCGCCTGTTTACCAAAAACATCGCCTCTTGCAAATCAAAGCATAAGAGGTCCCGCCTGCCCTGTGACTATGGGTTTAACGGCCGCGGTATTTTGACCGTGCGAAGGTAGCGCAATCACTTGTCTTTTAAATGAAGACCTGTATGAATGGCATCACGAGGGCTTAGCTGTCTCCTCTTCCAAGTCAGTGAAATTGATCTGCCCGTGCAGAAGCGGACATAAGTACATAAGACGAGAAGACCCTATGGAGCTTTAGACACCAGGCAGATCACGTCAAGCAACCTTGAGTTAACAAGTAAAAACGCAGTGACCCCTAGCCCATATGTCTTTGGTTGGGGCGACCGCGGGGGAAAACAAAGCCCCCATGTGGACTGGGGGCACTGCCCCCACAGCCGAGAGCTACAGCTCTAAGCACCAGAATTTCTGACCAGAAATGATCCGGCGAACGCCGATCAACGGACCGAGTTACCCTAGGGATAACAGCGCAATCCTCTCCCAGAGTCCCTATCGACGAGGGGGTTTACGACCTCGATGTTGGATCAGGACATCCTAATGGTGCAGCCGCTATTAAGGGTTCGTTTGTTCAACGATTAAAGTCCTACGTGATCTGAGTTCAGACCGGAGTAATCCAGGTCAGTTTCTATCTATGAAGTGATGTTTCCTAGTACGAAAGGACCGGAAAGAAGGGGCCCATGCTTAAGGCACGCCCCACCCCCACCTGATGAAGGCAACTAAAACAGGCAAGGGGGCACACCAAGGTGTGCCTGAGATAACGGCGCGCTAAGGTGGCAGAGCCCGGTAATTGCGGAAGGCCTAAGCCCTTTTTCTCAGAGGTTCAAACCCTCTCCTTAGCTATGATCACGACCCTAATCACCCACGTTATTAATCCCCTTGCCTACATCGTGCCCGTTCTCCTGGCAGTTGCTTTCCTCACCCTACTAGAACGGAAAGTCCTCGGGTATATACAACTTCGGAAAGGACCTAACATTGTCGGCCCCTATGGGTTACTTCAACCTATTGCAGATGGGGTTAAGCTCTTTATTAAAGAACCGATTCGACCGTCTACCTCCTCCCCCTTCCTATTCCTCGCTACACCAATACTTGCCTTAACACTCGCACTTACCTTATGGGCCCCCATGCCCATTCCCTACCCCGTCACTGATCTAGGCCTAGGGGTACTCTTTGTCCTTGCCTTGTCAAGCCTTGCCGTATATTCAATTCTTGGCTCAGGCTGGGCCTCTAATTCTAAGTATGCTTTAATCGGGGCCCTTCGAGCCGTAGCACAAACTATTTCCTACGAAGTAAGCCTAGGCCTTATCTTACTTAGCGTGATTATTTTCACAGGCGGTTTTACACTTCAGACTTTCAATGTTGCTCAAGAAAGCATCTGATTGCTCGTTCCAGCCTGACCCCTTGCTGCCATATGATATATTTCAACGCTAGCTGAGACAAACCGTGCCCCCTTTGACCTCACAGAGGGGGAATCAGAACTAGTCTCTGGGTTTAATGTAGAATACGCCGGAGGACCCTTCGCCCTTTTTTTTCTGGCGGAGTATGCCAACATCCTCCTCATAAATACGCTCTCAACCATCCTATTTCTGGGGGCATCACATATCCCCGCCTTTCCCGAACTAACAGCCATAAATCTAATAACAAAAGCCGCCCTACTATCCGTAGTCTTTTTATGAGTGCGAGCCTCATACCCCCGCTTTCGGTACGACCAGCTCATACACCTTGTTTGAAAAAGCTTCCTACCTATAACCCTGGCACTTGTCCTATGACACCTTGCGCTCCCAATCGCACTAGCCGGCCTACCACCACAGCTTTAATACTGCAGGAATTGTGCCTGAATGTTTAAGGGCCACCTTGATAGCGTGGCTGATAGGGGTTCAAGTCCCCTCAATTCTAGAGAGAAGGGGCTCGAACCCATCCTCAAGAGATCAAAACTCTTGGTGCTTCCACTACACCACTTTCTAGTAAGGTCAGCTAAATAAGCTTTTGGGCCCATACCCCAAATATGTTGGTTAAAATCCTTCCCTCACTAATGAACCCTTATGTACTCACCATCTTGCTTTCAAGCCTCGGCCTGGGCACAGTCCTCACCTTTGCCAGCTCCCACTGACTTCTTGCATGAATAGGACTTGAAATCAACACCCTTGCCATCATTCCTCTCATAGCACGGCAATACCACCCCCGAGCAGTTGAAGCTACAACAAAATACTTCTTAACACAAGCCACCGCTGCAGCCATAATCCTATTCGCTAGCACCACTAATGCTTGACTGGTTGGAGAATGGGATATTCAACAATTAACCCACCCAATTGCAGTTACAACCGCCATGCTGGCCCTTGCACTTAAGGTAGGCCTGGCACCGGTACACTTTTGACTCCCAGAAGTTCTCCAAGGTCTAGACCTCACCACCGGGTTAATCCTTTCAACCTGACAAAAGCTTGCGCCCTTTGCACTTATGCTCCAGGTAGCCCCAACCGTTAACTCCTCCCTAATTGTCACACTGGGACTCCTATCAACTCTCGTTGGGGGCTGGGGGGGACTTAACCAAACCCAACTACGTAAGATCCTAGCATACTCCTCAATCGCCCACCTTGGGTGAATAGTGCTGATTATACAATTCGCGCCTTCCCTCACCCTCCTGAGCCTGATCATATATATTATCATAACATCTTCAGCCTTTATAACACTAAAAACTAATAACTCCCTAACCATCAATGCCCTTGCAATCTCCTGAACTAAAGCACCAACCCTGGCCGCACTAGCCATCCTAGTCCTTCTATCACTTGGGGGCCTCCCGCCTCTCTCAGGTTTTATACCTAAATGACTAATTCTACAAGAACTGACAAAGCAAGGGCTGCCAATATCCGCCACACTAGCTGCCATGACAGCCCTTCTCAGCCTATACTTCTACCTACGACTATGTTACGCCATAACCTTGACTATCTGACCCAATACCCTCGCCGCCACTACCCCCTGACGACTGGACTTTACCCACACCACCCTGCCGCTATCGCTTGTCACTATGTTAGCCCTAGGCCTACTTCCCCTTACCCCAGCCGTAGCTGCCTTACTAAACTTATAACAAGGGCTTAGGATAGCACTAAGACCAAGAACCTTCAAAGTTCTAAGCGGGAGTGAGAATCTCCCAGCCCTTGTTAAGACTTGCGGGACTCTATCCCACATCTTCTGAATGCAACCCAGACACTTTAATTAAGCTAAAGCCTTTCTAGGTGGGAAGGCCTCGATCCTACAAACTCTTAGTTAACAGCTAAGCGCTCTATCCGGCGAGCATCCACCTACTTTCCCCCGCCACCGGGGTGGCGAGGCGGGGGAAAGCCCCGGTAGGCTGTTAGCCTACTTCTTCAGGTTTGCAATCTGACATGTAAGTACACCACAAGGCTTGATAAGGAGAGGGTTTAAACCTCTGTTCATGGGGTTACAATCCACCGCTTAACTCTCAGCCACCTTACCTGTGGCAATCACACGATGATTTTTCTCAACCAACCACAAAGACATTGGCACCCTTTATTTAGTATTTGGTGCCTGAGCCGGAATAGTCGGCACAGCCCTAAGCCTTTTAATCCGAGCGGAACTAAGCCAACCCGGGGCTCTTCTGGGGGATGATCAGATTTATAATGTAATCGTCACGGCCCACGCCTTCGTTATGATTTTCTTTATAGTTATGCCAATTATGATTGGAGGCTTTGGAAACTGATTAATCCCACTTATAATCGGGGCCCCCGACATGGCATTTCCCCGAATGAATAATATGAGCTTTTGGCTCCTTCCCCCCTCCTTTCTCCTTCTCCTGGCCTCGTCCGGAGTTGAAGCCGGTGCCGGCACAGGATGAACAGTCTACCCCCCTCTGGCAGGCAACCTTGCCCACGCAGGAGCCTCCGTCGATTTAACTATTTTCTCCCTCCACTTAGCTGGTATTTCCTCTATCTTGGGGGCCGTTAATTTTATTACAACCATTATTAACATGAAACCCCCAGCTATTTCCCAGTATCAAACCCCTCTTTTTGTCTGGGCCGTCTTAATTACCGCAGTGCTTCTACTGCTTTCCCTTCCTGTCCTAGCAGCAGGTATTACCATGCTACTCACAGACCGGAATCTGAACACCACTTTCTTTGACCCAGCGGGCGGGGGAGATCCAATCCTGTATCAACACCTCTTCTGATTCTTTGGTCATCCGGAAGTCTACATTCTAATTCTCCCCGGTTTTGGTATGATCTCCCACATTGTTGCATACTACTCCGGCAAAAAAGAACCCTTCGGGTATATGGGAATAGTCTGAGCTATGATAGCCATTGGACTACTAGGCTTTATCGTCTGGGCCCACCATATGTTTACTGTCGGGATGGATGTTGACACTCGTGCCTACTTTACATCTGCCACTATGATCATTGCCATTCCTACGGGTGTAAAAGTGTTTAGCTGGTTAGCCACATTGCATGGCGGTTCAATCAAATGGGAAACGCCACTTCTTTGGGCCCTGGGGTTTATTTTCCTATTTACAGTGGGAGGACTGACAGGCATTGTCCTAGCAAATTCCTCCCTGGACATCGTCCTTCATGACACCTACTACGTAGTCGCCCACTTCCACTACGTTCTATCAATAGGAGCTGTTTTCGCCATTATAGGCGCTTTCGTGCACTGATTCCCCCTATTCACCGGATATACTCTTCACAGCACATGAACTAAAATCCACTTTGGAATTATGTTTATTGGCGTAAATTTAACCTTCTTCCCCCAGCATTTCCTAGGCCTTGCGGGAATACCACGACGGTACTCTGATTACCCCGATGCCTACACACTCTGAAACACTGTCTCTTCAATCGGGTCCCTCATCTCCCTCGTTGCTGTAATTATATTCTTATTTATCCTTTGAGAAGCCTTTGCCGCCAAACGGGAGGTCGCATCAATTGAGCTGACCTCAACAAACGTAGAGTGACTACACGGGTGTCCTCCGCCCTATCACACATTCGAGGAACCGGCGTTTGTACAAGTACAAGCAGCCTAACGAGAAAGGGAGGAATTGAACCCCCATGTGCTGGTTTCAAGCCAACCGCATAACCACTCTGCCACTTTCTTCCATAAGACACTAGTAAAACTAGTATATTACACTGCCTTGTCAAGGCAAAATTGTGGGTTAAAACCCCGCGTGTCTTGAGCACTTAGCTACAATGGCACATCCCTCACAACTAGGATTCCAAGACGCGGCCTCACCTGTAATAGAAGAACTTCTTCACTTCCACGACCATGCTCTTATGATTGTTCTTCTTATCAGCACACTAGTGCTTTATATCATCGTAGCAATAGTCTCCACTAAACTTACTAACAAATATATCCTCGATTCTCAAGAAATTGAGATCGTTTGAACTGTCCTTCCAGCAGTTATTCTTATTCTTATCGCTCTCCCCTCCCTCCGAATTCTCTATCTTATAGACGAAATTAACGACCCCCACCTTACCATCAAAGCAATGGGACACCAGTGATACTGAAGTTACGAATACACTGACTACGAGGACCTGGGCTTTGACTCCTACATAATCCCCACCCAAGACCTAATCCCCGGGCAATTTCGCCTGTTAGAAGCAGACCACCGAATAGTGGTCCCCGTGGAATCTCCAATCCGAGTTCTAGTCTCAGCTGAAGATGTCCTTCATTCCTGAGCTGTCCCTTCTTTAGGTGTAAAAATAGACGCCGTCCCCGGACGTTTAAATCAAACAGCCTTTATTGCCTCTCGACCCGGGGTATTCTACGGACAGTGTTCTGAAATTTGCGGTGCTAACCACAGCTTCATGCCCATCGTTGTCGAAGCAGTGCCCCTTGAACACTTCGAGAAATGATCCACTATAATACTTGAAGATGCCTCACTAAGAAGCTAAATAGGGAATAGCGTTAGCCTTTTAAGCTAAAGATTGGTGGCCCCCAACCACCCCTAGTGACATGCCCCAACTCAACCCCGCCCCCTGATTTGCCATCTTGGTATTCTCGTGACTGGTTTTCCTAACTGTTATTCCCCCCAAAGTCCTTGGCCACACCTTCACAAATGAGCCTACCTCACAAAGCACTGAAAAAGCTAAACCTGAACCCTGAAACTGACCATGACACTAAGCTTCTTTGACCAATTTATAAGCCCCACATACCTGGGCATCCCACTCATTGCTGTAGCACTAACCCTCCCATGAATTCTCTTCCCAACCCCCTCTGCCCGGTGACTAAACAACCGCCTTATCACACTACAAGGGTGGTTTATCAACCGATTCACCCAACAGCTTCTTCTCCCCTTGAACCTAGGAGGCCATAAGTGAGCAGTAATGCTGACCTCTTTAATACTATTCCTAATTACCCTGAATATATTAGGCCTTCTTCCATACACCTTCACCCCGACCACGCAGCTCTCCCTAAATATGGGGCTTGCAGTTCCACTATGACTTGCAACAGTAATTATCGGTATACGAAACCAACCAACTGCCGCCCTGGGACACCTCTTACCTGAAGGAACCCCTGTCCCACTTATCCCGGTTCTTATCATCATCGAAACAATTAGCCTCTTCATCCGCCCCCTTGCTCTAGGCGTACGGCTTACAGCCAACCTTACGGCAGGCCACCTTCTAATTCAACTAATTGCAACAGCAGCCTTTGTTCTTCTACCCCTGATACCAACAGTGGCAATCCTTACTGCTATTGTCCTATTCCTGCTTACCCTTCTTGAGATCGCCGTTGCCATAATTCAAGCCTACGTCTTCGTCCTCCTATTAAGCCTTTACCTACAAGAAAACGTCTAATGGCACACCAAGCACACGCATACCACATGGTCGATCCAAGCCCCTGACCCTTAACCGGCGCAATTGCCGCCCTTTTACTCACATCAGGCACTGCAGTCTGATTCCACTTCCACTCGCTCACACTCCTAGCTATGGGAAATATTCTTATACTTCTCACTATATACCAATGATGACGAGATATTATTCGAGAGGGCACATTCCAAGGACACCACACGCCCCCCGTCCAAAAAGGCCTACGCTACGGCATAGTTCTATTTATCACCTCCGAAGTATTCTTTTTCTTGGGTTTCTTTTGGGCCTTCTATCATTCTAGTCTTGCCCCCACACCCGAACTAGGGGGCTGCTGACCCCCCACGGGCATTATTACTCTTGACCCCTTTGAAGTCCCGCTACTGAACACCGCAGTCCTCCTAGCATCTGGTGTTACCGTTACATGAGCCCACCACAGCATTATGGAAGGTGAACGAAAACAGGCCATCCAATCTCTCACCCTAACTATTTTACTGGGATTCTACTTCACCTTTCTCCAAGGTATGGAGTACTACGAAGCGCCCTTCACAATCGCTGACGGCGTATATGGCTCCACTTTCTTTGTAGCCACAGGCTTCCACGGCCTACACGTAATTATTGGCTCCACCTTCCTAGCCGTCTGTCTGCTTCGACAGATTCAATATCACTTTACATCAGAACATCACTTTGGCTTTGAAGCTGCCGCCTGATATTGACACTTTGTGGACGTAGTCTGACTATTCCTTTACGTCTCTATCTACTGATGAGGCTCATAGTCTTTCTAGTATTAATGCGTATAAGTGGCTTCCAATCACCCGGTCTTGGTTAAAACCCAAGGAAAGATAATGAACTTAATCACAACAATTGTTACCATCACCATCGCACTATCCATAGTACTGGCTACTGTTTCTTTCTGACTACCACAGATCACACCGGACGCAGAGAAACTGTCCCCCTATGAGTGCGGATTTGACCCCCTAGGATCTGCCCGACTACCTTTCTCCCTGCGCTTTTTCCTTATCGCCATTTTATTTCTTTTATTTGACCTAGAGATCGCCCTTCTTCTACCCCTCCCATGAGGAGACCAACTAGACACCCCCACCCTAACACTTGCTTGATCCGCCGCCGTCCTTACCTTGCTCACCCTTGGCTTGATTTACGAGTGAACCCAAGGAGGCCTAGAATGGGCTGAATAGGCAGTTAGTCCAAAAATAAGACCCTTGATTTCGGCTCAAAAGACCATGGTTTAAGTCCATGACCGCCTTATGACACCAGTACACTTCAGCTTTACCTCAGCCTTTGTTCTAGGACTGATAGGGCTCGCATTCCACCGCACCCACCTTCTCTCAGCCCTTCTTTGCCTAGAAGGAATAATACTCTCTCTATTTATTGCCCTATCCCTCTGGGCACTTCAAATAGAAGCAACCGGTTATTCGGTAGCCCCCATGCTATTGCTAGCCTTCTCAGCCTGTGAAGCCAGCGCAGGCCTCGCCCTACTAGTAGCAACTGCACGGACACACGGTACGGACCGCCTCCAAAGCCTCAACCTTCTCCAATGTTAAAAATTCTCATCCCAACACTAATGCTATTTCCCACAATCTGGCTTAGTCCTGCAAAATGACTATGAGCAACATCAACAGCCCAAAGCCTACTTATTGCACTAGCAAGCTTATCCTGGCTCAAGTGGTCATCAGAAACCGGCTGAACCTCCTCCAACCTTTATTTAGCCACAGACCCCTTGTCGACGCCCCTCCTAGTATTAACCTGCTGACTACTTCCCTTAATAATCCTCGCAAGTCAGAACCACATCAACCCAGAGCCCCTTAATCGCCAACGGACCTACATCTCTCTCTTAGTCTCTCTTCAGATATTCTTAATCTTAGCATTTGGTGCCACAGAGATCATTATGTTTTATATCATATTTGAAGCCACACTTCTTCCAACTCTAATTATCATCACCCGGTGGGGCAACCAGACAGAACGCCTCAGTGCTGGCACCTACTTCTTATTCTACACCTTAGCCGGCTCCCTGCCCCTCCTTGTAGCCCTCCTCCTCCTACAAAATGACAATGGGACACTGTCCATGCTGACACTGCAATATACACAGCCCCTCCACCTTCTAACATGAGGAGATAAGCTATGGTGAGCTGCCTGTCTCCTAGCCTTTCTTGTAAAAATACCCCTATACGGCGTCCACCTCTGACTCCCCAAAGCCCATGTAGAAGCCCCAATCGCAGGCTCTATGGTCTTAGCTGCCGTCCTTCTTAAGCTGGGCGGATACGGCATAATACGAATAATAATTATGCTAGACCCCCTAACCAAGGAACTAGCATATCCATTCATTGTCCTAGCCCTCTGAGGTATTATTATAACCGGATCCATTTGCCTCCGTCAAACGGACCTGAAATCACTGATCGCTTACTCCTCCGTAGGACATATAGGATTGGTCGCAGGGGGCATTCTAGTTCAAACACCCTGGGGATTTACTGGCGCAATTATCCTTATAATTGCACACGGCCTTGCCTCTTCAGCACTATTCTGCCTAGCAAATACAAGCTACGAACGAACACACAGCCGTACCATACTTCTAGCCCGAGGGATACAAATAATTCTCCCTCTAATAACCACCTGGTGATTTGTAGCCAGTTTAGCCAACCTAGCCCTCCCACCTCTTCCTAATCTAATGGGAGAACTAATAATCATCACCACCATATTTAACTGATCACACTGAACTCTTCTCCTCACAGGAGTCGGAACGCTGATTACAGCCAGCTATTCCCTCTATTTATTCCTAATAACCCAACGAGGGCCCCTACCTTCTCATATTATTGCCCTTGAACCCACCCACACCCGTGAGCACCTGCTTATCACCCTACATCTTATCCCCATCATCCTCCTAATCCTAAAACCGGAGCTCATGTGAGGCTGATGTTTCTGTAGATATAGTTTAACTAAAGCATTAGATTGTGATTCTAAAGACAGAGGTTAAAGCCCTCTTATCCACCGAGAGAAGTCTGTTGACAGTAGGGACTGCTAATCTTCTACCCCCTCGGTTAAACTCCGTGGTTCACTCGTGCTTCTAAAGGATAATAGCTCATCCGTTGGTCTTAGGAACCAAAGACTCTTGGTGCAACTCCAAGTAGCAGCTATGCACCCAACCACACTCATCTTAAGCTCAACCCTTCTAATGATCTTGGCACTTCTTATTTATCCCCTTTTGACCACCCTTGACCCCAACCAACGACCCGGAAACTGAGCCCTCACCCACGTTAAGACTTCCGTCAAGATGGCTTTTCTGGTAAGCCTACTCCCCCTATTCATTTTTCTTGACCAGGGGACGGAGACAATTGTCACCAACTGGCAATGAATGAACACCTCAACCTTTGATGTAAACCTCAGCTTTAAATTTGACCACTACTCCATCATCTTCACCCCTATTGCCCTCTATGTAACCTGATCAATTCTTGAGTTTGCATCATGATATATACATGCTGATCCCAACATGAACCGATTCTTTAAATACCTTCTCCTGTTTTTGGTAGCCATAATCGTTCTAGTGACTGCTAACAATATGTTCCAACTGTTTATCGGCTGAGAAGGTGTTGGTATTATATCATTCCTCCTTATCGGGTGATGGTACGGCCGAGCCGATGCCAACACAGCTGCCATACAAGCCGTTGTGTATAACCGAGTCGGAGATATTGGGCTTATCTTAAGCATGGCTTGATTTGCAACAAACCTCAACTCTTGAGAAATTCAACAAATGTTCGCCTCATCAAAAGACCTTGACCTAACACTCCCACTCATAGGCCTCATCTTAGCCGCCACTGGCAAATCAGCACAATTTGGACTTCATCCCTGGCTCCCTTCCGCAATGGAAGGTCCTACGCCGGTATCTGCCCTGCTGCACTCTAGCACCATAGTTGTTGCAGGCATTTTCCTACTAATCCGACTCCACCCCCTTATGGAGAACAACCAAACAGCCCTTACCACCTGCTTGTGCCTTGGTGCCCTAACCACGCTATTCACCGCTACTTGCGCCCTGACACAAAACGACATCAAAAAAATCGTCGCATTCTCCACATCCAGTCAACTAGGACTGATAATGGTCACCATCGGACTTAACCAGCCACAGCTAGCCTTCCTTCACATCTGTACCCACGCCTTCTTTAAAGCCATACTATTCCTGTGTTCAGGATCAATCATTCACAGCCTAAACGATGAGCAGGACATCCGAAAAATGGGGGGTATACACAACCTCACCCCCTTCACCTCTTCCTGCCTTACAATTGGTAGCCTCGCACTTACCGGCACCCCCTTCTTGGCAGGATTCTTCTCCAAAGATGCTATTATTGAAGCCTTGAATACATCTCACCTCAACGCCTGAGCCCTAACCCTTACCCTACTGGCCACCTCTTTTACAGCCGTATACAGCCTCCGAGTTGTGTATTTCGTATCTATGGGACACCCTCGTTTTACAGCCATCTCACCAATTAATGAAAATAACCCCTCCGTCATTAACCCGATCAAGCGATTAGCCTGGGGAAGCATTGTTGCAGGCCTTCTGATCACCTCAAACTTCCTCCCCTCTAAAACCCCCGTTATAACAATACCCCCCGCCCTAAAGCTAGCCGCCCTCCTGGTCACTATTTTAGGTCTTCTTGTTGCACTAGAACTTGCGTCCTTGACCAGCAAGCAATTTAAGACCACACCCAACCTTGTTACACACAACTTCTCCAACATATTAGGCTTTTTCCCCGCCATTGTCCACCGACTAGCCCCCAAGCTTAACCTGACCCTCGGTCAGGCCATTGCCAGCCAAATAGTAGATCAAACATGGTTTGAAAAGATTGGACCAAAAGGAGTTGTATCCACCCATCTGCCCATAATTACAACAACCAGCAACATGCAACAAGGGATGATTAAAACATACCTCACCCTATTCTTCCTTTCAACAACCCTAGCTGTCTTATTAACCTCAACCTAAACTGCCCGAAGGGCTCCCCGACTAAGACCCCGAGTCAACTCTAGTACCACAAATAGTGTTAGCAAGAGAACCCATGCACACACCACCAACAGCCCCCCACCGGAAGAGTATATTAGGGCCACCCCGCTTGTGTCCCCTCGCACAACAGAAAACTCCTTAAACTCATCCACCGCAACTCATGAAGTCTCGTATCACCCACCCCAAAATCAACCCGCCACCAGAGCCACCCCCACCACATAAGCCACCACATAACCTAAAACTGAACGATCACCTCAAGACTCAGGAAACGGCTCGGCAGCTAAAGCAGCTGAGTAAGCAAACACTACAAGTATCCCCCCCAAATAAATCAAGAATAGTACTAAAGACAAGAACGACCCCCCATGCCCCACCAAAACACCACAGCCCACGCCCGCTGCCACTACCAACCCCAGGGCAGCAAAGTAGGGAGCAGGATTTGATGCAACAGCTACAAGACCCAAAACCAACCCCAATAGAAATAAAGACACAAGATAAGTCATAATTCCTGCTCGGACTCTAACCGAAACTAATGACTTGAAAAACCACCGTTGTTATTCAACTACAAGAACCTAATGGCTAACCTCCGAAAAACCCACCCCCTCCTAAAGATTGCTAATGACGCACTAGTCGATCTTCCAGCGCCCTCAAACATCTCAGTGTGATGAAACTTTGGCTCACTTCTGGGCTTATGTTTAGCCACCCAAATTCTCACAGGACTTTTCCTGGCCATGCACTACACTTCTGACATCTCAACAGCCTTCTCCTCCGTATGCCATATTTGCCGAGATGTCAGCTACGGCTGACTTATCCGAAATATTCACGCCAATGGAGCATCTTTCTTCTTTATCTGCATTTATATACACATTGCCCGAGGACTTTACTATGGCTCCTACCTATACAAAGAAACCTGAAATATTGGGGTTGTCCTTCTACTCCTTACAATAATAACTGCCTTTGTGGGCTACGTTCTTCCATGAGGACAAATATCTTTCTGAGGTGCAACAGTCATCACAAACCTCCTTTCTGCCGTGCCCTACGTAGGGGGCGCCCTTGTGCAGTGAATCTGAGGTGGGTTTTCCGTAGATAATGCCACCCTAACACGGTTTTTTGCCTTTCACTTCTTATTCCCATTTGTTATTGCAGCTGCAACAGTCATCCACCTCCTCTTCCTTCATGAAACTGGGTCTAACAACCCAGCAGGGATCAACTCTGATGCCGATAAAATCTCATTCCACCCCTACTTCTCATACAAAGACCTGTTGGGATTTGTGGCTATACTACTAGGACTAACATCCTTGGCACTATTTGCACCCAACCTCTTGGGGGACCCAGATAATTTTACACCGGCCAACCCACTAGTCACCCCGCCCCACATCAAGCCTGAGTGATACTTCCTCTTCGCCTACGCAATCCTACGATCGATCCCCAACAAGCTAGGCGGGGTCCTCGCCCTGCTATTCTCTATCCTCGTACTCATGGTCGTCCCCATTCTACATACCTCTAAGCAGCGAGGACTAACCTTCCGGCCCCTTACGCAATTCTTATTCTGAACCCTAGTAGCAGACATGCTCATCCTCACCTGAATTGGCGGTATACCTGTAGAACACCCCTTCATCATCATCGGCCAAGTCGCCTCAGTTATCTACTTCACCATCTTCCTAGTCTTGGCCCCCTTAGCCGGATGAGCTGAGAATAAAGCCCTCGAATGAGCCTGCCCTAGTAGCTCAGTGTAAGAGCGCCGGTCTTGTAATCCGGAGGCCGGAGGTTAAACCCCTCCCTAGTGCTCAGAGAGAGGAGATTTTAACTCCCACCCTTAACTCCCAAAGCTAAGATTCTAAATTAAACTACCCTCTGACGCCGCAGTGTACATGGTAAATCATATATCCCCATACAGTGTGTGTATATTACACCACTATGTATAATATTGCATATTATGTACTGACCCATATATTATTATTGCACGTAGGTAGTACATCCTATGTATTATCAACATAAGTGATTTTAAGCCCTCATACATCAGTACTGTTCCAAGGTTTACATAAGCAAGACTCGGATAATCACCAACGGAACCGTTCTAACCTGATTAATTGCTAAACAACAAACCTCCAACTAACACGGGCTCCGTCTTTACCCACCAAATTTCAGCATCGGTCCCGTTTAATGTAGTAAGAACCGACCAACGATTTATTAGTAGGCATACTCTTAATGATGGTCAGGGTCAAATATCGTATTAGGTAGCATCTCGTGAATTATTACTTGCATCTGGTTCCTATTTCATGGGCTATCCTTAAGAAACCACCCCCTGAAAGCCGAATGTAATGCATCTGGTTAATGGTGTCAACCTTACTGTTCGTTACCCACCTAGCCGGGCGTTCTCTTATATGCATAGGGTTCTCCTTTTTTTTTTTTCCTTTCAGCTTGCATATACAAGTGCACACCGAGAAGTCTAACAAGGTCGAACTAGATCTTGGTCTCCAGCGGACCCAATAATAATGGCGGAATGATATTCTATAAAGAATTGCATAATTGATATCAAGTGCATAAGGTCAGTTTCTTTCCTCACAGATACCTAAGATCTCCCCGGCTTTTGCGCGGCTAAACCCCCCTACCCCCCTACGCTGAGCGATCCTTATTATTCCTGTCAAACCCCAAAACCAGGAAGTCTCGATAGCGCTATTACCCATCAAACCATACATTAACAAACTTTGGCACCGACAATCCTATTATCAAAGCCACCCCTTAATTAAAGTGTACACTAAAACTTTTTATTATACATTAATAAACTTTATTACTTACAAACTTTGGCACCGACAATCCTATTATCAAAGCCACCCCTTAATTAAAGTATACATTAATAAAATTTTTGTTATACTTAACAAACTTTGGCACCGACAACCCTATCATGAAGGCCACTCCTGGTTAAAATATAT